TTTCACTCCTATTTTTTTTCTTATTTGCACATCTTTTGTTCATAAAAAAAAGATGTGCACGAATTCTGGAAATTTATTATTCAATTCAATGATGCATTCCATTAATTTAATTTACAATTAAATTGTCAAATTTATCTTATTATGATTTATAGTAATTCGAGATTCATTTTATTCTATATTAATTCAATTATCTTATTTTATAAAATAATATAGAGTACTTTATATAATAAAAATTTATTATATTAGAAAATAGAATGAAAATTTTCGAATTTGAAATGAATCAATTCAAAAATATTTGTCTATTATGAATTTCGAAATATAGTAATCAAAAAATAAGAAATCTATAAAATTACGATATCATTTTAATAAAAAAAAATAGAAGATAAAATATATAAGATAAGCGGGTAGCGGGAATCGAACCCGCATCGTTAGCTTGGAAGGCTAGGGGTTATAGTCGACGTTGATTCATCATTTTGAACGTCTCTAATTCAAAACCGAACGTGAAACTTTGATTTCATTCGGCTCCTTTATGGAAGATGGAAAAAAAAGATGTAAACGAAAAAAAAAAAAATTCTACCCATAACATCTATGTCAGCCTTTCTGTCTGAATGCATTCAAAAGGACCTGCTTTATAGATGATCCCTATAGAAGAAAAGAGGATTCTAACAATCTTTTCTAGTTACTTCGTTCCCTATTTCTATTTGAAATAATCCTTAGGAAAAGTCTTTTTTGTTTCCAACGAGCTAAAACAATATAATCTGTCGATGTCTCTAGTAAACCAAAGACATTGTTTAATAGCTATTTTGTTTTGCTTCAATCTCCCTTATATAAATCTAAAATTGAAGATTTAGTTACGATTAGAAATAGACCGTTCTTTCTACCTTTATCCATGGATTCCTTACTCGTTCAATTGGAAGTATGGATCCAATTCAAAAATCAATTATGTTTCGTAATTTCATGATCCCATTTTTTCAATTTATAACGGACTCTTGGATACAAATCACGAGAATTTCTATTTTTCCTCGAATTTTTCATCGATAGGAAAAGGATTTAATCCTTTTAAGAAATAAAGTTTTTGATCGAAATATAAATCAAACGAAAGACCCTTTAACTATGAAAGGGTTAATAGAACGAATCACCCTTTTACCACTAAACTATACCCGCTACAATGCTATTATTGCATATAAATCGACCTTTTGTCGAACACAAAAATAGGTCATAGTAATAAGTAATAAAAAAATAGGATCAGAAAAAAAATCATGAAAATGAGAGCGTTGACATATTTTTATCAGGAAGACTAATGAGATTAGTAAACGAGGACTCATTTAACTAATTAAATGATAAGTTTTTTTTATTCCAGTAAAAAAAAGTAAATAAAAAAAGAAAGAATAATAAGAAATGGCACTTTGATTCTGTATCATAGGAATCGAAAAAATCCTTCTTATGATATGATTGTTGTTTCGATTTTTGTTATTTTATTTCAAAAGAATTTTGAGTTTTCAAATAAAATCAAATAAATCATTTTTTCTACAATTCATTGGAACAAAAAAAAAAGCCCGGCTAGGTACTGACCAGGCCAGGCCGTGGAAATAAAAAGGGACTTTTCGGACGAAATAAACAAGGTACTTTTATTGATTTTATTTATTATTTAATATATATATATTTTCATTTTCTTTTTTATTTTCTTAATTTATTCCAAATTTTTTTTATTAACATTTAATAGATTGGTATTTATATATTCAAATATTGGATTGTAGATATCTCTTTTGAGCCCTTACTTTATTTAAAATCTAAATGGAATTGGAATTTCTGATAAAAGTTTTTAGATATATATTATCTATAGATAGCTTTATTTAGCTATCTATATAATAAATAATAAAGATATAATAAAATAATAAAGCTATCTAAAGAAGGGCTTTTTTCAAGCCTTACTTAATGTATCATAGTAATTATTATTTTTCATTTTTCAATTGGGGGAGAGATGGCTGAGTGGATTAAAGCGTCGGATTGCTAATCCGTTGTACGCGTTTTTCGTACCGAGGGTTCGAATCCCTCTCTTTCCGTTTCTGTCGATGACTTGGTATTTTTTTTTTTTATATATAGTTAAAGAAAGATGTGGAATAGATAAAAATTTGCAAATCAAGCAAGGAAAACAAAAATCTGATTTTTTATTCTTCACGTCCAGGATTACGTCCCGGGTCATTAGATAGGAATCCGAAAATGAAGAGAGAAACAAAGAATATCACTACTGTATAAACAAATAGTTTTAGAGTAAGCATTACACAATCTCCAATAGCATTTTTTTTTTTGAAAAAAAAAAAGAGAATAGATTCTCTATTTTTATACTGCATACCCTATTTTTTGACACCAAGAAATGAAGTGATTTCTAGAAAAAAAAAAAAAAAATTTCAGAAAATCAGAGTTGAGTTGTTTATTAATGAAAATTTTCTTTTATACCAACAATTATATATTGTGGGGGACTCTAATAGGGTCGTTGAATGGAAAAAAAAGTTATAACAAGAAAATGAGAGTGATCTAGATTTAGCACAGCTATACAAGAATTTCAATATTTAACTTAACGGTTCAGACTGTATGTAAGACTTATCTGATCTTATATTAGAAATTGTTAGAATTTTTTTTTCGAGTAAATCATGAATTTTTCTAGGATAGTATGAAAAATCTCATCGAAAACTTACAGCAGCTTGCCACACAAAAGCTAATAAAAAAAAGAACACAGGTATTACTGGCATAATATCTACTATTGGATTCAAAAAAGCGTAGGCCTCGGGTAATTTGGCTAAGAAAAAGCTACTTGAATAAAGGACAGAATTAAGACAGATACAGATTAAACTTAAAATATTAAGCATAACAAACATTTTGTTCTTGAAGATAATTTTTTTTTGAGTTGATTGAGTTATTAATATCTTATTATTGATATAAGGGATAAGGTAAAAATGAATAACATAAGGTAGGTCAAAAAACCTTTCTTTTCTTTGATTTGAACTCAGCCAATCAAAAATCCTTCCATTCTCAAATCAAAATAGATATAGAAGAAATCCTACTTTCATACAATATCTTAATTGAATTATATCTAATGATCAATAAATTAAGTTTCATTAGATATCTACACGTATCAAAATCCTAGCAACAATCTAATTGATTCTATCAATATTTGGACTGGAATTGACGAACAACCAATAACAATATTAGTGTTTATTAGTCTTGAATAGAAATGGGGCGTGGCCAAGTGGTAAGGCAACGGGTTTTGGTCCCGCTATTCGGAGGTTCGAATCCTTCCGTCCCAGAGTATGCGTATTATATATATCATAGTATTATAATATTATATATCATAATATTCCATAATATTATATATGATATAATCATATCAAAAAAAGATTGCCTTTTTTGAACAACCTTCTGTTTAAGAGTCTAATATTAGATAGAATGTGATTCTTCTTTCTTATCATTATTTTGATTATTTTTGATTCGTCTCTAAATCATATTTTTTTCACAAATTGAATCGAGTTTAAATACCACAAGACGTAGATGGAATTGAATCCATTTTTTATCTAGGTAAAAGATGGGAACATAGAAAAAAAAAAAAAAAGACTTTTTTAATGAAAAAAAAGTAGGACGGGCTTTTCATCGTATGTCCATATCTTTCATATTCATATTTGAAATTCGTTATTCATAAAAAAACCTTACGTCTCATATATTTTCCACGATGTCATTTAAATTCAAAATCGAAATGTGAAAGCCTCTCTTATTCTCTATCCCTTAAATGGTGTGTGCAACTTGATTATTTTATTTCTGTGGATTTATGTGGAATTATAAATACGAAGGGCTTGCGTTTTTGGTACTAATTGAATTGAATCAATGGGATTAAGTCTCTTAAGACCGGTTTAGGCTAAAATAATTTAGAGTAAAAAAAAAATGGGATTTGTTTTTGATCTATCTATTTGTTTTAAATCATTGATGGGTTAATTCGAATAGGTTTTTTTTATGATAATAAAAGATAATAAAATGTCCCTTCCCTTATTGGAAAACTTTAGTCAAATAAGAATATCGAGGTAGAAAACTTTCAATCAATTATTTTGAATGATTTTCTATGAATCCTTGGTACTTGAAGAAGTGTTAAACTGGCGAATCCATCCTATCAAGAAACTTGAAAATGCGGATTCAAAAAGAACGTATTTCTTATTTATTCGTAATTTTTTCTAAATTGATAGAAATAAAAAAAAAAAAGAATAATATATATATTCCATTTCATATTAAATAAATATTGCATTCATACAAAAAATTGTATTCATCCAATATACTAAAAGAAAATCCAATATCTAAAAGAAAATGTGGGTTTAAAAAAAATGGAATTCTTGCTGATACTTTTTAAGAAACTACCCATTCATAACAGTATAGATAACTATGTACCAACTAAACCAATGACTATTCATGATTCCATAATTGAATCAATTACATACCAGTTCCAAGAAACTAGAGGTTATGGTAAAACTTCGTTTAAAACGATGTGGTAGAAAGCAACGTGCGACTTGAAGGACATGATCAACTGTGGATTCTTATCTTACATCCACCATTTTCTTTTATATATAGGAATGAAGATGCTCTTGGCTCGACATCGTTTGTTCTGTTCCACTATAACCCTCATTTCATTTTGGGGAAGTTTGAATGTAAATATTACATGATGGAGCTCGAGTAGAAAGTATTAATTAATTTATCAGGGGCGGAGATCTAGGGTTAGTGTCAATCAATAAGTTGAAACAACTTCGTAAGTATATTTTCGATATAGAAATCGAAAGGATCCAATTCAAGCAAGTTTCAAATTCAAACATCAAATTTGTTGGAATTAGGAAAACTCTTTTGATCAAAAGTGTATCACGCGAGAATCAATCATTCATATGGTTCTTTGATAAAAAGAAATCACAAAAAATGGTATGTTGCTGCCATTTTGAAAGGATTAAAGATCACCGAAGTAATGTCTAAACCCAATGATTCAAAGCAAAGATAAAGGATCCCGGAACAAGGAAATACCTTTTTTAATTGTTTTAATAACTAAACTTGTTAATTGTCTCAATAACTAAACTAGATCAGAATGAACAATAGACTAGATTCTAAAGGAGACAGGCAAAAAGGGGGTTATAGACGGCTCAATAAATGAAATGCTTAAAGGTTTTCCTTTGAGTGAGAGTTACCCAACTTGAGTTATGAGGATACAAATAATAATTTTTTTTTTCATTTCTTTTTTGGAAAAGAATAAAAAAAAAATGAAATCATAGTCTAATTGATTTGATAATCTATGGATCTATTTTACATTAATTAGAATTCTATACATATACATAACTTAAAATTTTCTCGAGCCGTACGAGGAGAAAACTTCTTATACGTTTCTGGGGGGGGTATTGTTAATCTACATCTATCCCAATGAGCCGTTTATCGAATCGTTGCAATTGATGTTCGATCCCGAAGAGAGGGAAGAGATCTTCGTAAAGTGGGTTTTTATGATCCGATAAAGAATCAAACCTATTTAAATGTTCCTGCAATTCTATATTTTCTTGAAAAAGGTGCTCAACCTACAGGAACTGTTCATGATATTTCAAAGAGGGCTGCGGTTTTTACGGAATTTGACCTGAATCAATAACCGAAAAATTCAATTAATGAAATAAAAAAAAAAAAAGAGGGTGTGGATGACTTGTCTATAGCTTTGGATAACCTTTTCTCTATTATTTCCCCCCCTCTCTTGTTCTACTACACTTATTTATTAAAGATCAATCAAGTGAATAAATGAAATAATTGGTTTTATACTAGAAATAGAAAATTTGGACATTACCATCAATGGGTTGGTTTTTGTTGGAAATCTATGAACAAATAAAAAAACACAAGGGATTACGCTTGTTTATTCTACTTATATTTATTTATTGATTGAATAAACCCGGGATTTTTTTCTACTTGACTTCTTCCTTACCTTAATTTATTCTTTCGCCTACACTTTTTTTTTTCTATTTATGTTCATTATCTCTATCGTGCCAATCCAACACAACTCCGTAGTTTTTTCTTTTTTTATTTATTTTCTCTTTTTTTCATTTTCATTATTCTATATTATATATATATATTTTCCTATTTCTATTTATTTCAATTAATAGAAATATAGAATTTATAGATGAAATATTAATAAATAGATATTTCAATTGACTAATTAAATTGAATAATGAAATAGAAAAAAAAAAGAAAGATATTCAATTGAAATTGTTATTTCTATTTTTTTTTTTTTTATTCTTTTGTGTTCTCCATTGTATTCGTTTTTCACTATTCACATTCATATTGACAACAGTGGATCAAACAAATATAATCCGATTGTGGATAAATAGATCTAGTTATCTCCGCTTCATAGACTTGGTTTTTTTTTATTTTACTTCATTCAATTCACATGATGGGCTCATTGGATTTTCTGTGATACAAGAAGTTACTTTTGTGTGATATACAAATTTTGATTCAAAAAAAAATAGATAATCTAAGAAGGGATAACATAAGATAAGATACAAGAGACGGTATATCCATTTTTTTTTTATTTGATTCCATTTGATATTTTATTTGATTACGTCGTGCAATTCCATTTCGTTTTTGATTCTGATTGTATCTGCACATACTAATTCTTTTTTTTATTCGGGTTGCTAACTCAATGGTAGAGTACTCGGCTTTTAAGTGCGGCTAGCATCTTTTACACATTTGTATGAAGTAACAGATTCGTCCA